CTTCTCCTATTTATTTTTTATTTCATTTGTTTTGTTTAATATTGATAGGAATTCTCTTGTTGAGACCCTACGATTCGACTGAAACCTCAGATTCATACTAGAACCACGATGATTCAATAAAGCTCCCAATCTAAACTCAAAGGTTCTCTGAGTAAGAACCATTTGATCATCACTTACTCAATGGATGCTATGACTAAAAATCCAGAGAAACATTTGTCCTTCGGTCAAAATAAACATCATTCTGAGGGAAGAAAAATCGTTCGATTTATGAAATACCTCTTTGAAAATTTTTGGAGTCCGGTCGCGAGGTCTGAATAGTAGGTATGAATCATAGTTCAAATATTTCTTGATTTATTCCATATATTCCGTGCTCCAGATACTAAAAAAAAAAATATCCGACGGGGCAGAACCATCTCTATCGAGCTGACAGACCCATTTTCTGTACTATCAATAGGATCAATTATAACAAATCACACACTCATATTCCGGAAATACCGAAACAACGGAATTCCACGGTCGAACTACCAGAATTACTTAGAAATCTGAATCCTAAGTGATTCATTTTTGATTGAAAAACTAGGACTTCATGGTTCTTATGGACCTAACTCATTGAAATTCCATCCAGTAAAACGGAAGAATTATAAATCTCCAAAATAATAGATAGGAATATCGCAAATAGAGCCATTGCGACACCCATCAAGGGGGTAGTTCCCCATCCAGGAGCTACTTTACCATATTCCGAATTCAATGGTTTCAATAAATCCCCTGTAATAGTTCGTCTTGGCCCAGATCTAGAACTATCCTCAACGGTTTGTGTAGCCATAAATCCTATTGCATTGGTTGAGATCTGTTGACTTTGTATACTATTCCGTTGTAAATAAACGATCTTATCGTAGCGTAGATCCATCATGGTCTTGAAATTATCTAATAATGGAAACAGCAACCCTAGTCGCCATCTCCATATCTGGTTCACTTGTAAGCTTTACTGGGTACGCCTTATATACCGCTTTTGGGCAACCCTCTCAACAACTAAGAGATCCGTTCGAGGAACACGGAGACTAGTTGAAGTAATGAACCTCCCATATTATATTGGGAGGCTCATTACTTCAATTGAGATAATTAAAAATCATTTCGTCTTTTTAGTCAAAATCTTGGGTGGTTCCCGAAAAAAGATAGCGAAAAAAATTATCCCTAGAGTCGAGACTAACAAGAATGTATAAACCAATGCTTCCATAAATTCGATCGTGGTTTACAATTATAGCTTCCACACCTGCTCATTTGGGATCATTTCCCGGATAAAGAAAGGGCAAAAGTCAAAGAAAAGTAATGATTAAAATCAAGATTTCTCCGGTATCCTATAAAATATAAAATAATAATAAAAAAAAAAAAAAAATAGAGGCGAAAGATACCAGAACAATGTTGTATCAGACTACTTGTTTCCTTGTAGTTGGATCCCCAATTTTTTGGAATGCTCCAAATTCCACTTGAACATCCAAATCTGGGTCAATACCAGCAAAAACATCTCTGAACAAGGTTCTAGCGCCATGCCAAATGTGTCCGAAAAAGAATAGCAAAGCAAACGAAGCATGTCCAAAAGTAAACCAACCCCTTGGACTGCTACGAAAAACACCATCGGATTTCAAAGTAGCACGATCTAATTCAAAAATTTCACCCAATTGGGCACGCCTAGCATATTTTTTCACAGTAGCAGGATCGCTATAACTGACCCCATTGAGTTCGCCGCCATAGAACTCAACAGTTACACCTACTTGTTCGACACTATACTTTGATTCTGCCCTTCTAAAAGGAACATCGGCTCGCACAATTCCGTCTCCGTCTACCAAAACTACTGGAAATGTTTCAAAAAAAGTAGGCATACGACGTACAAAAAGCTCATGCCCTTCTTTATCTCTAAAGACGGGGTGTCCTAACCATCCAACAGCTATTCCATCCCCGTTGTCCATTGAGCCTGCTCTGAATAATCCCCCTTTCGCCGGATTATTACCGATGTAATCATAAAAAGCTAATTTTTCGGGAATTTTAGACCAAGCTTCTGATAAACTCAGATTTTCGGCTAGCCCGGCGCCAACTCTTCGATATATTTCTTGCTGGAAGTACCCCTGATCCCACTGATAACGAGTGGGCCCAAATAATTCGATCGGGGTAGTTGCTGAACCATACCACATAGTTCCAGCAACAACGAAAGCCGCAAAAAAGACAGCAGCGATACTACTGGAAAGGACAGTTTCAATATTGCCCATACGTAATCCTTTGTATAGACGTTGGGGCGGTCGGACGCTAAGATGGAATAGGCCCGCTAATATGCCTAGTGTCCCCGCTGCAATATGATGAGAGGCTATTCCTCCCGGAACAAAAGGATCAAAACCTTCCGCGCCCCACGCTGGATTTACAGATTGTACTTTTCCGGTTAGGCCATAAGGATCGGACACCCATATTCCGGGACCATACAAGCCTGTTACATGAAATGCGCCAAACCCAAAGCAAGCCACTCCTGAGAGAAATAAATGAATTCCAAAGATTTTGGGCAAATCCAAAGAGGGTTTTCCCGTACGTTCATCACAGAATATTTCTAGGTCCCAATACACCCAATGCCAGATAGCTGCTAAGAAGCACAAGCCAGAAAACACAATATGCGCCCCGGCCACACCTTCGTAACTCCAAATACCCGGATTCGTTATAGTTCCTCCTGTGATACTCCAACCACCCCATGAATTGGTTATTCCTAAACGAGTCATGAAGGGTATAACGAACATACCTTGTCTCCACATTGGATCAAGAACGGGGTCAGAGGGATCAAAAACTGCTAATTCGTATAGAGCCATCGAACCGGCCCAACCAGAAACTAGAGCTGTATGCATTATATGGACAGAAAGTAACCGACCGGGATCATTCAATACGACGGTATGCACACGATACCAAGGCAAACCCATGGAAATACCCCTTTTTTATCAAAGAAAAATAGACACTATGTGACTTTATCGCATTGGAAAAGACTATGCTATGGACCTCGACTTTTCAGTGAATTATCTCAAAGCAAGGGTTAATATTTATTCTGTTCCATTGGTAATAATTGAACAATTCTGTTCGTAGGAACAAAGAGAAACAGATCTATTCTATACTCGATAAGTACCAATACGCAATGGGGGGATTCGTCCCATTTTTTTTTTGAGCGAATACATAGAGATTTGTTCATCATTCGAACGATCCATTCGTAATAATTTTCCTTTATTCAATCCGTGTTCCTCTCTATGAACCCTCCAATCTATGGATAAAATCCGATAAACGGATAAAATATGATAAACGGCAATATTAGGAAGAGAATAAACCCATTGTTACGTTTCCACATCAAAGTGAAGTATAGTACTTAACCACTTTTTCTTTAATTTAATGCCCATTGGTGTTCCAAAAGTACCTTTTCGGAGTCCTGGAGAGGAAGATGCAGCTTGGGTTGACGTATAGTGCGACTTGTCAGACATATTGGGTCATATGGGATTTCCCCGTTCTCTCCCCCGGTCGAGATACCCCCTGTTTTGCCCAAGAAAGATTGATTGAAACATCAATAATTCGGAGCGTCAAGCACAATTAGATCAATTTATTTGTTGGTTTGGGGGATCAATATTATCAATTAGAAGAATTTATGGTTGGATTAGACCAATAAAATGAACTATCCAGGCTCCGTTCAGAAAATACCAAATTGGTAATCTATGTATGATTACCACTCGTATCATAAATGATTCCTATTTATACCAACCATATCCATATATCCATATATATAATATAAGTTATATAAGTGATCTCAAACTGCCAATCAATAATCAATAGAGTAATATGATGAATACATCGCATCGAATATTTGGTAGACGACATGAAAACACGAATTAAAAAAAAAAAAGAAGTGGTACTGGGATCATTTGTCCTATATGTGCAAATAGAATTCGGGCGGATCTTTACCCGGAGTAGAGCATAAACCTAAAAAAATTGAGGAGGCCCGCTCAGGAACAAGAAAATGACATCGTGATTTGGATCTCGATGAAACAATACATCAATGAGAGGTTAGTTCGAGAAGTTCAATGAATTCTTTTTTTTTTTTTCGCAATTTTGATTTTATTGAACCGTATGCATCTAAAGGTGCGTGTACGGTCCCTAAGGGATAAAATTTTGTCCTAATCAACCGACTTCATCGAGAAAGATTACTTTTTTTAGGACAAGAGGTTGATAGCGAAATTTCGAATCAACTTGTTTGTCTCATGATATATCTCAGTATAGAGGATGAGACCAAGGATCTGTATTTGTTTATAAACTCTCCCGGCGGATGGGTAATCCCAGGAGTCGCTATTTATGATACTATGCAATTTGTGTCACCAGATGTACATACAATATGCATGGGATTAGCCGCTTCAATGGGATCTTTCCTCCTGGTCGGAGGAGAAATTACCAAACGTCTAGCATTCCCTCACGCTTGGCGCCAATGAGTTTTTTTTTTATTTGAGAGAAAAAAGAAGACTATGCCTTCGCCATATAGAATATGAATAATAAGTAATAATAGCATGGCACTTCGAGTTCGATATGAGCAAACCATTATTTTATTGTTTTTTTTCATAACATGAGATTATGTATCGAGATAGTAGTATGAAACAAAGGTTATTTCCGATTTTATTTTATGTATCGGGGGTCCATTTCAGTGTCACAAACCTTTTTGCTTCTACACCAGAAGTCTCTTTCCAATATTTATCTTATGAAAGAGTACGAAAGAAAATGAAAAAAAAAAAGAGATCATTTTTCCTTATTTGATCGGATCAGAAAGACACTTTGGGATTGCTGAATCACAGACTATATAAAATAAATAATAAATATATAAAGCAACGGAACCATCATAGTATTTTTGACTCCTCCGAAAGGAAGGATGGTAAATGGATCATTCAGCGGTCTGGATCTGATGGATCCTATTTGTCTCTTTCTTCGATGGAAGGGAAAAGGAAATTCCATTGCGGAGCCGTATGCAATGCACAAAAGATAAGATGCCTGTACGGTTGTTCAATTCTATCTTTTTCTTCTTGTTATTCTTTATGCCTTCCCTTCGCCTGATCATGCAAGATAGAGGAGCCTTTCATTATGTTATTATATCATCAATCAGGGTTATGATCCACCAACCTGCTAGTTCTTTTTATGAGGCGCCCACAGGAGAATTTATCCTGGAAGCGGAAGAACTACTGAAACTCCGTGAAACCCTCACAAGGGTTTATGTACAAAGAACGGGCAACCCCTTATGGGTTGTATCCGAAGACATGGAAAGGGATGTTTTTATGTCAGCAATAGAAGCCCAAGCTCATGGCATTGTTGATCTTATATCGGTCGAAAATACCGCGGATTTCGCATAAATTCGTGATTCTCTTTCGGACCATAACTCTAATGATCCGCGATTTGATATTTTTTCTTCTTACCTAGGTAAAATATTAGGAAGTAATTCATAACCATTCGGTTAGGGTCGATCTAAACCAGCCAATTTTGTATACGATTCAGCATGCCAACTATTAAACAACTTATTAGAAACACAAGACAGCCAATCCGAAATGTCACGAAATCTCCTGCTCTTCGAGGATGCCCTCAGCGTCGAGGAACATGTACTAGGGTGTATGTGCGACTCGTTCAAATCATGAGCTGGAACAATTGAAACGATTTTTCCAGTATCAACGACCAGTACCAATAAATAGGATAGAATGGACGAACTCCATTCACTATCTAAAAATAAGGATCTACCATATACCTATATTGTGTATGGAATTTATGGTTTCCATTGGTGCAAACCCAATCACCTCAATTTGAGATGAAAAGCAATTCCCCATTGGTAGCAAATGGTTATCCATTAAGCGGGGATATTTAAAAAGAAGAAAGATTATGTTCCTACTCTTGCGAGAACGGACTAACAGGGTCAGCTACCTAGTCAACCTTCATAATTAAATGCCGTCACTGTATGGATAGATCTCATTGTGAAAAGACCTATTACTGTATAATTCATGGGTAGAGCCAAAGAGTGTGAACTGTACAAGTTACCAATAACATTGATTAAATGAGGAAAGGGGCTCCGGTGTATAGAGAGGACCTCACCGTTTAAGAAGTAACCATAGAAACGATGGAAGCCACTATTTATATTTATTTTATTTATTTATACACTTACTACCTATTTATTACATTACTATTTATTTTATACCTAATATCGGTACAATTTATTATTTCGAGGTGAAATGTCTGGAAGAAATAAAAAATCGTGGTTGGGAAGGTCATAGTAGCAAAAGCCATTGGAATTTTTATTTTATACATCGGAAGAATCCGTTTTGTTATTAATTAAACTAGGAGAGGGGAAAAGAATGACTGAAAGAGAAAGAAAAGAAATCAATTAGTTATTCATCAAAGTTTTATTTGATTCAATGACCAGAGTTAGACGAGGATATATAGCTCGGAGACGTCGAGTAAAAATTCGTGTATTTGCATCAACCTTTAGAGGGGCTCATTCAAGACTTACTCGGACTATTACTCAACAGAAAATGAGAGCTTTGGTTTCTACTCATCGGGATAGAGGCCGGAAAAAAAGAGATTTTCGTCGTTTGTGGATCACTCGGATAAATGCAGCAGCTCGCGCTCTTGGGGCATCCTATAGTTATAGTGGATTCCTACACGATCTGTACAAGAAGCCGTTGCTTTTTAATCGTAAAATACTTGCACAGCTAGCTATAATACAACGCCTTCCTTTTGCCAGGATCATGTTGGAACTCCACACATACACATAAATAAGGATATTGTAACGAATTCACCGGAATGATTTAAACGGAGTTCCCCGGAGAATGAACTCCGGGAAGGTAGAGTATAAATTCATATGATGAGAGTAGGAATGAACGCACACGTTTCAATAAAAAAAAAAGAATGATGGAAGAATAAATCTTTTTTTTTTATTACGACGCGACAATCAAATCTCTCGGCTTTTTCCAACAAAACATCAATCGGAGTTTGAGTTCCAATTCGAGTTTTTATTCAATTCAGGATTGGGCCTACTTATTTCTGGTTCTAGGGCCAGTAGTTCTAGGGATCAACTCGGTTCTCTCAATTTGTTTCTCATTATTAAGAAAGGGTAACGAAGATAAAATACGAGCTTGTTTTATAGCAATAGTAATTAATCTTTGTTGTTTCAAAGTCAATCTGTTCACTCTTCTAGATAATATTTTTCCTTGTTCACTAATAAATTGACTAATTAAACTCATGTTTCTATAATCAATCCGATCCCCCGATCCAATTGGGGGCAAACGTCTACGAAAAGATCGCTTGGATTTACGAAAGGGTCGCTTGGATTTATCCATAGTTTGGTTTATTCCTTATCTCTAAAATCCTATTTTATTTCTTCATTCATTTCGGATCCGACCGAAATAGGACTTGATTTGTTTATATGTATATGTAATATATTTATATTTAATTTGTCTCTGTTCCTTGTAAAGGTGGCGCAGGTGTTCCGCTCAATCTATTTCTTTATCTCGCCATGAATCGTATGCTTGTAACAATAGGGACAGAATTTTCTCAGTTCCAATCGACTAGGTGTATTGTTTCGATTCTTTTGAGTAATATATCTGGAAATGCCCCGCGATTTTTTATTGAAACCACTTCGGACACAACTGGTACATTCCAAAATAACTCTTATTCTGGCTTCTTTACTCTTGGCCATGAACCCCCTTTGGATTTTGTTTGCAACTCTTCCATTTTCGATCCGAATCCAAGAAGAAGAAGGGAAAATAAATAGAAGTTGCTAACTCGAAATCCAATTACGAAAGATTTCGTTTGAATCAATAGAGTAATAATAAGTAATACGCTTTTTGCTAACTATCAACTATTCCCTAATCCCAGTATTTCAGTTAATATCTTGTATGGTTTCGAACCACCTGCCCTAGACCCACATTTCTTGTTCTGCTCTCTCTATTAATTCTATCCTGAACCCCAGCGAAACTCGGGTTCAATCCACTTTTATTCTTTTTCTTTCCTTCCTATCCTAAACAAATAAAAAAAAAAGGGGGGGGACTGGTCACAGAGAATTTATTCGATCTCTAATCTTCTTCATCCCATCCTATGTCAATAACTAGAATGAAAAAAAGGGGAATACCAAGGCATCTGGGAATAAACGATTGATCTCTATCAATAGACCCGCTAAAGACCCGAACCATAAAGTAGTTAGCACAGGTGCCACGGAGAGATATGTTTTTATATCTCGCATTGAAAATCCTCCTTATTTATTGTAATACATATATTATCGTAATACATATATTATCGGATAGATGCATATAATATATAATATAATTAAAGATCACTTGTATTTGTACGCGGGATCCCTAATTAAAATGGATATGTAGAAGGATCCGGTGGATAAGATCCACCTGTTCCTAAAACAGAAAAAGACGACTCCTTCTTTTCTTACTGAGCATTACCGATAAATATGAATTCTTTTATACGTTAGGTTTCATATGTATATAATTTTATTTTATTATATTTATATGAGACCAAAAAGAAGAAATGGCAAGAGAAATTGTATATAGATAGAGTAAATAACGATGTGGAAAACAAGACAGGCATTCTCTACAATTACACTGGACAACAATGGAAAGGAAAGGGATGTAGCGCAGCTTGGTAGCGCGTTTGTTTTGGGTACAAAATGTCACGGGTTCAAATCCTGTCATCCCTACCTATTACTTTTCTTTTCTTATGGGGGCAGTAACGAGGGATCAATTGAGATCCACTAAAATTGGGCATAATCCATCATTTTATGATACTATATGCATGCAAAATATATTGGAGGTACAAAAAAAAAAAGAATATTTTTCTTGGCAATCGTATCTCCTGTCATAAGAAAGCGCTCTTAGTTCAGTTCGGTAGAACGTGGGTCTCCAAAACCCGATGTCGTAGGTTCAAATCCTACAGAGCGTGATTCTGTTCTTGTAATTGGAATGGTGAATTCCAATAAAATAACTTCACTAACTTGAAAACTTGAACTGCAACCTGAATTTGACCTCCCCCTTAATCTGCAGGAGGTCAATCAAAAAAAGAGATGTTACTCAATCAAAGGTCCAACTGATCGCCGCGTCTGTATTGTAAATATGCAGTTACAAATAATCCGGCCAAAGTAATAGGAATTAGACCTAACACGATTCCAAATAGAAAAACTTCAATCATTTCAATTTGTTTGAAAGGGGAGAAAAAAAAAGTAATATCTATCCCTAAATATTAATCCAAATCGCCCATGAATCTCAATGACCAAGAATTGGAAATTGGCTCGGGAAGGAACTATAGAATACCCGGAATTTCACAGAAATATTCATTTTTTTTGTGAATTGGAATTATTCATTCAACTAATTTCAAATAAGTCGTATCTTGCTCAGACCAATCAATAGAGCTGGGGTTATAGTTGAAGCAGCCAGTAGAAAACCGAAATAACTAGTTATAGTAGGCATGAAAGAGCTAAATGAGATACGTTCTTTTTTTTTTACATATGTTTATTTTATAAAGCACTTACCTAAGTTTCCATTTTTACGAGATATGATGATAAGAGAAACTATCAATTGACAGAATAGAATCAGTTCCAATTGAAAGTTCTTGATTCGTCAGTCATTATAGACGGCACTAACAAAGATAGAGTGACAGAGGTAGAAACAAAAAAAGATTGATTTATCATCTGTGACATCTACCGATCCCGTGATTTCGAATCAACAGATTCCGTGAGCAACTGGTGAGTCAAGTATAAAGTAATAGCAATTAGAACTGTGTTGTATTAAATTAAATGAAATTCTCTTTGAGTATCTTTGAGTCACTATGGAATAAAAGAATTGGGTTTGAAAAAAAAAATTCCATTTTGATCATCTCTTTTTCAACTGTATCTAATCTATTTTGGAACAAAGGACCCGATAACACCTTTGACTTTACTTTAACTCATTGGATTCAGTAGTAGGTT